AAATAGGTAAGCTAAATTTTAAGCTTTTGGGCTCATAACCCAACAATGGATCACTCCCCTGTTTATAAACTTTGTAATGATTAAAAATTAGCAAAGGTAAAACTTACAGCATGGTAATTTTAGTAAAAAAGATATAATGAATAAATCTACTTCTTCATAACCCAGCAAGAAACATTAAACTATGCTAGAAATAGTAATTTAATTTAGCCTTATTAGCTGGACTAACTAGGTGCCAGCAGTCGCGGTCACACCTGGCAGCTAAGTTAATTAAATTAGGTAAGCTAAAAGAAAGAACTTTTATAATCAGGTGAAATCGTTATAAAAAGTAATGTTGTTCTCTTAATAATTTTGCTCAAGCTCTCAAGATAAACTAGGATTAGATACCCTACTATATAGAGTATAAATTTCAGACCTAAGCACTAAGACTAAAAAGTTAAAACTTAAATTACATGGCGGCAGTTAGAAATTTCAGGGGAACTTGCCAAATAAATGATAACCCCCAAAAAACACTACTTATGTCCGAAGCTTGTATATCGCCGTCTTCAGTACTCATTTAAGATGACTTCTAAATGTTATAAAACAAAAAGACAGGTTAGATGCAGCCTATATATAAGTTTAGGTGAGTTACAATAATTAATTTATTTGAATTTATTTTGAAATAAAATAATGAAAATGGACTTGAAAGTAAAAATTATAATAAACCTTAATTGAATTTTAAATCTAATTGTGCACAAATCGCCCGTCGCTTTCGTTGAAAAATGAAATAAGTCGTAACAAAGTAGGTGTACCGGAAGGTGCACCTGTCTTTATAGTGAAATAATATCACATCACTTTTTCAAGGTGGGGTTGAATTTAAATTCTAAAGATAAAATAATACTTGAAAGCGAAAATTCGCACTAAGTTTCGGCCTTAGCTTTGAGAAAACATATCTCTCAAGTATATGATATCAGATCTATTTTCAGCTTTAGATTGTATGCAGGCGGGTAGACTATCAACCCTAATATGGTTAACTCCTATTCTAATAGCGTGTTTGTTTTCAGTATCTGGATCCTGGGGTCAAAGATACAATAAAACTATTCTCACCTTCATCTCTGTTAATGGAGAAGGGCGACAAAAGTCTCTCTTAGGCTTACCATTAATACTATTTTCGTTAATACTGTTTTTACTATCTATAAACTTTTTAGGACTTGTTCCATTTATGTATGGTCCAACAAGAAACATTTGAGTTTCTGCTGGGCTGGCTCTAGTTTTCTGAAGTTCTCTAATTATTTCTGGATGAGTCAGATTCCCTGTGGAATCTGCTGCGCATATTGTTCCCTCCGGCGCTCCCACAGCGCTAGTTCCTTTTCTAATTTTAGTTGAAACAGGAAGGATTTTTATTCGACCACTAACTCTAACTATTCGGATTATTGCCAATATTAGGACTGGTCATATTATTATAGGGTTAATTGCTAACGTATTAGTATCTTCTTCCCTTCTCGCCACAGGTTTTGCTTTCGTTGTCCATTTAGCTTATAACACATTCGAAGTTTTTGTATGTACAGTTCAAGCTTATGTTTTCACCCTTTTGGTCAAGCTTTACGCGGAAGAGCATCCTTCCGAATAGCCATTCTATATAAATATTGAAAAAGAAGCTATTGGAGCATTTGATTGTTACTCAAATATTAGCACAACAAGTGTGCCTTTTTCGTATGCCTCAACTTAGACCAATATTAGGTTTTTTAATTTTTGCTAGAACTTTAGGATGTTACTTTATTTTACTTTGTAGTTTAAGAAAAAAAACACCGTTTGTTATCCCTACAAAGTTAAGAAAGAGAGAAAAACTATCGTTGCTCTTTTTCTCTAATTAGGTTTTTGTAAAATGGCAGAACTAATGCCTAAGCTTTAAGCGCTTATAATGACTATTTTAGTCTTTTACAAATCTTTTTGGTGTAAAGCACAGGAGTTTTTGATTCTCCAGGAGGGTAAATCCCAGAAGATTAGAGTACATTCCTGTTAACTTCCTCCTTAGATTTATATTATATATATACTCTATATGGCCTATGTAGGAGTACTACATCAAACTGGAGAACTCCTCATCTTTAAGCTTGCAACTTAATATTTTATAAACTACAGCTTGTTTTTATAGAAAAATAAGCAGTCCCAAAACTATAAAGGTAATCTCAGATTATCTATGACTCCACAGGTCAAAATTTTTTATTAAACTAACCTTTATATCTCTAAACTAACACATGCTAGCCTTTTTGCTTGGAAGGCAAATGTACACAAATACTTTTTAGAGAAATTAAAATTCTAAGCTACAAAAATCTTCTAAACCGACAGCTTCAACAACAATAGGCATAAAAGAGTGGTTAGCACCACAAATTTCTGAGCATTGCCCATAATAAACTCCCGGCTTTTCCACAAACATTCTTATACTATTTAAACGTCCTGGAACTGCATCTATTTTTACACCCATCGCAGGTAAAGCTCAAGCGTGAAGGACATCAGCCGATGTAGCAATTACTATGGTTTCTATCCCGAAAGGAACTACTGCCCGATTATCAACTTCTAAAAGTCGGTAATCTCCCTCAGCTAGATCACCCTCAGGAATTATATATGAATCAAACCTTCCGCTATTAGAGAAAGGAATTTCATAACTTCAATATCACTGATGACCTGTGGCTTTTAGGATAATTCCCCTGTTTCTTTGTTCATCTAATAAGTATAATAGCCGTAAAGATGGTAACGCTAACCATACTAATAGTAAAGCAGGAACTACTGTTCAAATAGTTTCTAATCGTTGAGCCTCAAGTATAACCCGAGAAGTTAGAGTATTTATAACTAACTTTAACCCTAAAGTGGCAACAAACACAAAAATACCTAGTAATAAAACCATAGCATGATCATGAAACAAAAATATTTCTCTTTGTAATGGAGAAGCAGCATCTATTAAGTTTAGTTGGCCTCAAAACCTCATCTAACAAAAGAAAAAATTCTATAATTACAGCTTCAATGTAATGCTTTAAATTTAAGCTATTTGTTAATTTAACTACAATATACTTGCATCTCAAGCTTGACAAGCTTATGTTTTTATAAACTAAGTTAAACTAATATAAAACTTTCTTTCAAATTGATGGTAAACTAACAAGAACAACAAACGATAGAAAGTATAAAATCCTAATAGGAACAGCCAGTGTTGCGTAAGGCTCTTCAATTGGACAAGCTCCTAATCAAGTTAACAACACAAAAAAGGTTACAAGATTTCAATATACAAACTGATAAGGAGGGGTAAAAGAAGCTGGAATAATTTTTCCATAAGACACCCTTAAAGGTAAAAAATAAAGAATAACTACAGCAGCAACTAGTGCTAAAACTCCTCCTAATTTACTTGGGATAGACCGAAGAATCGCATACGCAAATAAAAAATATCATTCTGGCTGAATATGGACTGGAGTAACCATAGGACTAGCTTGATTAAAATTCTCGGGGTCTCCTAGAATAGAAGGGAAAAAAAATCCTAAAGCAACCAATATTCCTAACAAGACAACAAATCCAACAATATCTTTTCAGGTATAATAGGGATGAAAAGGGATTTTTCTCACATGATTTAAATCCCCAAGAGGATTAGTTGAACCTTTTTCATGTAAAAACAAAATATGAAGGGCCCTTAATGCTCCAATTAAAAAAGGCAAGATAAAATGTAAAGAAAAGAATCGGTTTAAAGTAGACTGACCAACTGAAAATCCTCCTCATACTCACTCCACAATGGCTCTTCCAACATAAGGAACAGCTGAAACTAAATTTGTAATTACAGTAGCCCCTCAAAATGATATTTGACCTCAAGGTAAAACATAACCTAAAAAAGCTGTTCCCATACTAACTAAAAAGATAGTAACTCCAACTATTCAAGTATGTGGTTGAGAAATATAACTTTGATAATATAAACCTCGTCCAATATGGAGGTATAAAAAAACAAAGAAGAGAGAAGCTCCATTAGCATGAAGGTTTCGAAAAAGTCAACCTCCTGGAACATCTCGTATAATATGAACTACTGAATCAAAAGTAGTAGTTATATCAGCTGTATAATGTATAGAAAGAAAAAGACCGGTTAAAATTTGTAATCCTAAAAGAACTCCTAAAATAGATCCCCCATTCCACCAAATAGAGAACCTTACAGGACTAGGTAATCCTAGGACACTTTCGACCGGATTTGCTTGACGTAATTTATGCATCCTAGAAATTTAGAGAACTAAAAGATAAAACATAGTCATTCCCACGAACACGCAAAAGCCTCACTAACAAAGCTAGCCCTAATGCAGCCTCACAAGCTGCAAAAGTTAGAAGAATTAAAAAAAGATGAAATCCCGAAGAATACATAAAAGAGAAGGAAATTAAAAATATTAATAACCTTAATATTAAAGCTTCCAATCTAATTAGAACTATTAAAATATGTATATTAAGTTTCGCATAAGAAAAAAAAGAGACACCAATACCAATTCAGGAAACTTTAATCAAAAACATCGAAACTAGACTATTCATTTTCGGCTTTGAAGGCCAATGGTTTACTATCCTTAACCTATAGTTCCGCAAGGGACAGTTAGTCATAAATAAATTTACAATTTATCGCCTATCATTCAGCCACCAAAATCTATAAATTAATTCTTAAAGAAATTAAACATAAAGCGCATAAGGAAAAAGGCAAAAATGATTTCCAACATAATATTATTAGTAGATCATAACGGAATCGTGGGTAAGCTCCTCGGGCCAACAAGAACAACATAGCCATAGCAAAAATCTCAATAGTAAATAATAATGGAGAAATAAAAGATTGAGAAAAAAATCAGACGCTTGTAGCCATAGCCATAAAAAGAATCCTCGCATACTCAGCTAAAAAAAGTATAGCAAATAATCCTCCCCCAAACTCAACGTTGAATCCCGATACAAGCTCAGATTCTCCTTCCGCAAAATCGAATGGTGCTCGGTTTGTTTCTGCTACGGTACTTGTAAATCAAACTATAAATATAGGAACTAGTAAAAACATAATAGGAAATCTTAATTCCCTAGCTTTCTCTCATGATCTCGTTCTGAGCAAGAACGCACTGAACAACAAAAGCAAAAGCATTCTTACCTCATAAGAAATAGTTTGAGCCGCAGCTCGCAAAGCTCCTAAAAAAGCATATTTAGAATTTGATGCTCAACCAGCAAGTATAGTTCCATAGACATTTAAAGAAGTGACACAAAAAAACAAAAGTAAACCCCAACAAACAAATTTATTAGAGAATATTCTAGGATAAAGATACCATAGACTTAAACCTAAAACTAAGCTTAAAGCAGGGGCAAATAAAAACATGTATTGATTACTCCCATAAGGCAGAATTTTTTCCTTAATAAATAACTTAACAGCATCAGCCAAGGGTTGAATAATTCCTCAAACTCTTACTTTATTAGGTCCCTTCCGAAGTTGAGCATAACCTAAAACCTTTCGTTCAAGTAGAGTAAAAAAAGCAACCGCAAGTAAAACACATAAACAGGTGAGGATTCTAGCTACTAAATAAACCACCAATAATAAGTAAAAAAACAAAAAGGAATGATCTTAACACCACCCGAGAGCTAGGTCAAACTCCTTCCTGAGTTAAGACTCCTCCTATTCACAGTCTATAATTTTTTAAAAAAAGATAAGGTTCAACCCAACCATTATCCAAAAATTTCATCTTCTCTATTAGTATGCTAAAAGCCTTAGTTGATCCATAGACTAAGGGAGTTAAAAAAAATAAGGTAGACAAAACAGTACTTCTTTTACTTTTTCTGTTCTCCCTTAACCCTAGAAATAGCCCGAAAAAAGTTACTAAATTGATTAACAACCTTTCAAGCCCTGGAAGGAAAGCACATTCTAGATTAGAGATCTCCAAGCTTAACAACAATTTTCCTCCTCCGATAGCCCCTAAAGCTAAGATAAAAACAGGTAATGAGGTATAAATAGTTGAACATCTAGACATTAAAGAAATTCCTGTTTTATCCCAAGATACAGCCTTTAATGTTCGAGCAACATATTTAGCAGTAAATATTGTAGCTACCATCATAGTTAATACGCTAAAAAAATTTAAGGGTCTAAGAAATATCTTCTCCAGAATTATATGTTTTGAATAAAAAGCACTCATAAACGGAGCCCCAATTAAACAAAGGCTTCTAATATTAAATATAACACAAGTTAGAGGTATTATAACACCCACTCCTCCTATTCTACGAATGTCCTGGACACCAAAAGTGACTATTAAAATATGACCTGCTGCTAAAAATAAGAGAGCTTTAAATAACGCATGAGTATATAAATGGAACAAACCTAAAGCAGGAAGGTTTATTCCCAGTCTGAAAACTATCACACCAAGTTGGCTAAGAGTAGATAAAGCAATGATTTTTTTAATATCATTCTCATAAGTAGCTGCCCATCCCCCTAAAAGACAAGTGATTGACCCACACATTAAAAGAAGAGAACAAATATTATGATCTAAAGGCAACCTATAACTCAAACGGATAATAACAAAAATTCCCGCAGTTACAAGTGTAGAAGAATGAACTAATGCCCTCACAGGAGTAGGAGCAGCCATAGCTGCTGGTAACCATGACCTGAAAGGAAATTGGGCCCTTTTAGTTAATGCTGCAATACATAATATTAACACCAAACCAGAAATATAAAATATCCTATCCCTTATGGCGAAAAAAGTAAATTGACCAACCCTAAGAAAAAGATACATTCTTATAACAATAATTACATCTCCAAGGCGATTAATTATAAGTGTCTGGAATCCAGCCAGCTGTGATTCCTTGCTTTCATAATAAATAATTAAAGCAAAAGAAGTGATTCCTAAACCATCTCAGCCTAGCAATAAGAAAAAAATTGAGCCAGAAAAAATTAATAAGTTCATCGAAATAACAAAAGATAATAAGATCCAAATAAACCGACCAGAAAAAGGATCCTCTTCCATATATTTATGAGAAAACATAAATACCCTTCCAGAAATTAAGGTTACAACTATCCTAAACCTAACTCTAATTTTGTCAAAGATAAATACAATAGGAAAACTTGAACTTGAGATATCGAATAGACTAAATTCAATAATAACAGTCTTTCTAATATTTATGAGACTATATGCTCCTACTAGAAAGAAGATAGAATACCTTAATAGTAACAAAGAAAACTTTAAGCTTTTAACTCTTTTCATTTCTTCCTCCAACAGTAAAACAACCAGCCCCAGAAATGCGAACTACAACCAATAGTATAGCTAACAACAAAACCGCCAGAAACAAAAAAATAGAAATGTTCCTCCTTTCTATTAGCCTTTCCCCGTTAATCCATCTATTAGAACCTACAAAGCTCAAAGGTAAAACTCTTTCTATCTTTACAGACAGAAACAGAGACCCTAAAAGAGTGCAGACAAATCCAACAGTTCTAAATTTAAAAGGATAATTTCTTCTTACTAAACAAATATAGATAAATATAACCAACAGCCCCCCAACATAAACTAAGAAAAGAACATAGGAAAACCAAAAACTTGAGAACAAAGAAATTATACTGACAACAGATAAACTAATAGCAACAACTATTGCTGCTATTCTAATCGGGTTTTTAAATAACGGAAAGCAAAAAACTAAGGAAATACAAAGTCAATAAAAAAATACCAATTCAAAAATAGTTTGTACAACTACCCTCTAACTCCCAAAGTTAGTATTCTGCAGAACTCTTTTTGAAAACTTGGTTCTGAGACAAGTGTCTTCTCTCTAGTTGCAAACCAGACCTTCTATAATAAAGTACAGTACCGACTAATATCTAATATTATAAATTGATCCTAAATCAATCGCATCTAATTCTGCCAAGTCAATTTAATACATATAATAATACTAAGAACTGGTCCTTTCGTACTAAGCCCTTAAAATAAAAAGATAGAATCTGACCTGGCTTACGCCGGTCTGAACTCAGATCATGTGGGAATAATAGTTCGAACAGAACTCACCTGAAAGGCGGCTAGCCTTTCAGTTTCCCAGTCCAACATCGAGGTCACAAACTTACTTATAAAATTATGCTGTTATCCCTAAGGTAGTTTATTCAAATTTAAAATAATCGGTAAATTTAAATAAGGAAATTTTCATGTTCCTTTGTTGCCCCAACAAAACTTCTTTGAATACTTTATTCAATTTTAGAAAAACTCTAAGGGTCTTCTCGTCTTTTTTCCTCTCGTAGGCTTTTTCACCTACATAGTAACTTCGATAAATTAGTCAAGAGACAGAAAGATTCCGTAACTCCATTCATACCTGGCTCCAATTAAAAACCAATTGATTGCGCTACCTTAGCACGGTCAAAGTACCGCGGCCATTTATTATACACACTGGGCAGGTCAAACCTAAAATATATATCTTTAGGCTATGTTTTTGTTAAACAGTCGAAATCAATATTTGCCGAATTCCTTTTAACTAATTAAAAAAATAACAATAGTCAACTTTCTTTCAAATATAAAAAACTATATAATTTGTTTTATTACTACTTATTTACACATTATGAGTTTCATAAAGTTGTATGAAAAAGCCTCATAGTTTATAGATATCTTAGAAAATAAATATTTTTGATAAAAAATTTCTATAGGATTAACTCTAAAATATATTGTTCGTTCCAGATTCTATTTATACAAAACCTCATCACTCTGTATCTAACTTTTCAGCACTAAATGCTTTTTTGAGGCTACCAGATATCCTGAGAATTGAAAGTTTTTCGCTCCTATTTACTAATCTAACAGCCATATTTCAACATAACCGAGATTCTCCTAAAAGAGGTTAATAAATAGATCTCCTCAATTCGGGAAATATTATCTAATATATTTATAGTGAAACCAATATACAAAAGGTAAAAAGTATTAACTTCTTAATTTTTTTACTTCCATAGATGTAATTTCTTATAATAATTTTCTTTAAAGAAACAAAATATAAGGGAGCCTACACATGTGGATCTTCTCAATGTAACTGAGATGTAAATTTTATACTTCACCCTTCACTAGCTACAGTTATACTGTTGTAGTAACTGAACATTCTGTATTACTATGAAAATCTAAAGGAAGAACCTCTTCCCACTCACGAGAAATAGAAGGGGCCTTAGTAAAAAGAACCCCTCGTTGTCTAACCAAAGCTTCCCAGAGAATAAAAATAAATATTAACACAGCAAAAATTGAAAATAAAGACCCAAAAGAAGAAACTTGATTTCATTTGAAATAAGCATCTGGATAATCAGAATAACGACGAGGTATCCCAGCAAGTCCTAAAAAGTGTTGAGGAAAAAATGTTAAATTCACAGCACAAAATATTACCAAAAAGTGAGCTTTGGCCCAACGTTCATGAAGAGTTAAACCAGTTATTATAGGAAATCAGTAAACGAATCCACCGAAAATGGCAAAAACAGCACCCATTGATAAAACGTAATGAAAGTGAGCAACAACATAATAAGTGTCATGAAGAACAATATCCAAAGAAGAATTAGAAAGAACAATTCCTGTTAATCCCCCTAATGTAAATAGGAAGATAAATCCTAATACTCAATACATAGAAGCATTAAACGGACCACGGCTTCCATATAAGGTTATTAATCAACTAAAGACCTTAATTCCTGTTGGAACCGCAATTACCATAGTTGCCGCTGTGAAGTAAGCCCGTGTATCCACATCCATTCCTACAGTAAACATGTGATGAGCTCAGACAATGAACCCTAAGATACCAATAGAGATCATAGCATAAATCATTCCTAATGTTCCGAAGGCAGGCTTCGAAGTAAAATTCCTCAGAATATGGGAAATCATCCCAAACCCCGGAAGAATAAGAATATAAACCTCGGGATGTCCAAAAAATCAAAATAAATGTTGATACAAGATTGGGTCTCCCCCTCCTGCCGGATCAAAAAAACTCGTATTAAAATTTCGATCAGTTAGCAATATGGTAATGGCCCCAGCTAAAACCGGCAATGATAGAAGTAAAAGAAAGGCCGTTACTAATACTGATCAAACAAATAAACTTAAGCGTTCCATTGTTATAGCAGAAGAACGCATATTAAAAATAGTAGTAATAAAATTAATTGCCCCTAGGAGAGAAGAAGCTCCCGCTAAGTGAAGAGAAAAAATTGCTAAGTCAACTGAAGCCCCTCCGTGTGCTACAGGTCCAGACAAAGGTGGATAAACAGTCCAACCAGTTCCAGCTCCTCCTTCTATTAGAGTTGAACATAATAGCAAAATAAAAGACGGAGGTAAAAGTCAGAACCTCATATTATTTATTCGGGGGAAGCTCATATCGGGAGCCCCAATTAATAAGGGCACTATTCAATTTCCAAACCCCCCAATTATTAATGGTATCACCATGAAAAAAATTATTACAAATGCATGAGCAGTTACAATAACATTATAAAAGTGATCGTCTCCCAAAAAGGCACCTGCTGTTCCTAATTCAAAACGAATCAGTAAACTTAAACCCGTTCCGACTAAACCACACCACATTCCTAAAAAGACGTACAGTGTTCCAATATCTTTATGATTTGTTGAGAATAATCAACGCATTGCTTTGGGGGTAAATCCCGTAAAGAGATTAAAAATCTCTCACCTTATTACTCGGTCACCAAAACAAACTAAAGAAGGAAAAGGGTAAAAACCCCCCTAACAACAACGAAGATCAAACAAGATCTCGAAACGTACTTCTTTGGGTCTAATAAATATCTTCACTTTAAATAGAAAGAATAAAAAAACTTTAAATAGAAAAAAAGCCTAAGAAGAGCTCCAACAATTGGTAAAACTAAGAAAATATAACCAAAGTCTCCGAACAATAAATTCTTCAGAACCACCCACTTTCCAGCAAAACTAATAAAAGGAGGTAAACCTCTAAGACTTAATAATCTAAACCCAGCAATTAGCTCCTCTCTTAAGAGAAAGAGCATCACAAGAACAAAGAACCTAACGCAATAAATAAAGTAATAGGTTCACAGGCCACCAGAAACTGCTCCCATACAAGCTCAACCAGTATGAACAATAGAAGATCTTCCCAACATTGCTCGAACAGAAGTTTGGTTAATTCCAATCAAACCACCGAATAAAGAACTTAAACCCCCAAAAACTAAAAGTACAGTCTTTATTCATTCCGACCCCTCTAATAAATTAATTAGAAAGGCAAAAGGAGGAAGTTTTTGCCACGCCAGTATTACAAACATAGGAAATCAGTTAAGCCCGGCGGTCACTCCCGGAACTCAAAAATGTATCGGAAAAACCCCCAGTTTTGTAAACAGCCCACCTATAAAAAAAAATTCACCAAGCCAAAAGTTACCTGGACTTATATAATATATAATACCTCCAACCAACAGTAATCCCCTGCCAAGAGCTTGAATACAAAAATATTTTATAACCGATTCTTTACTTATTGATAGGAAACCTCTATCTCTCAACATTAAAGGAATTGCACCTAAGAAACTCAACTCTATTCCTACTCAACAAATCAACCAATTAGAAGAAGAGAGTCTTACCAGTGGTCCCAAAAAAAGAAGACAGCAAAATAAAATATTACCAGAAGACATAAAGTAGGAGAATAACATTCCATATCTATCAACATCAATGATATCCGTTCATCCGGCGCCTACCCAACTTTACTTTAAGCTAAAAATAATGAAAAAAAAACGTCCATTTAATCTTATTTATGAAACAACCTTTTCATTTAGTCGAATATAGACCCTGACCAATTCTTAATTCCTTCGCCACTCTTTGTTTACCAATTGGCCTAGTTTATTATATCCGAATAGGAGATTATTCTCTTCTCACTCTAGGAAGAATTGCAACAACCTTAATTTCCTTCCTCTGATGACGAGACGTTGTCCGTGAGTCAACTTTTCAAGGACATCATACCTCTTATGTTGTAAAAGGATTAAAAGCAGGTTTTATTCTATTTATCGTGTCAGAAGTCTGCTTATTTTTTTCTTTTTTCTGGGCTTACTTTCACAGAAGATTAGCCCCAACTATAGAAATTGGGGCTGTTTGACCTCCTGTTGGAATTGCAACTCTTTCTCCATTTCAAGTTCCTCTTCTTAATACCTCAGTTCTTCTGCTCTCAGGAGTAAGAGTAACTTGAACACACCATAGTTTAGAGAAAGGAGACATAAAAAGTGCTCTTCAGGGGTTATTTCTAACCTTGTTTTTAGGATTTTATTTTCTATGACTCCAGTATGGAGAATATAGAGAAACAGCCTTTTCTATTGCCGATAGTGTTTATGGTTCTGCTTTCTTCATTGCTACAGGATTCCATGGACTACATGTAATAGTAGGAGCTACCTTTCTAACCGTATGTTTTGTTCGAATACTCGTTTTCCATTTCGATAAAGGACATCACTTAGGATTCCTAGCGGCTGCCTGATACTGACATTTTGTTGACGTGGTCTGGCTTTTCCTTTATGTTAGAATTTACTGATGAGGCTCGTTCTAGAATAGCTTAACATAAAGCACTGACTTTGTAACTCAGAGATAAATGAAATTTTTCTAGATTGTATAATAATCTTTAATTCTAGCTAAGCTAATAAGAAAAAAATTAGATTAAAAACGGAAGATTTTAGAACTAAAATTAACGGAACAACATGTAAAAACAGTGAAATTTTTGAATATCTTTTTATAGGATATCCTCCCAAGAAGTATGAAGAAAAGGAACCATGGTTCACGACAGAATAAAGGTACATATTATACCTAGCCCTAAAAAATACCATTAACCCTATAATTAGTACCAATCAAAATCTAAAGCTTCAAAGTGTTGGAATAATTATCATTTCTCCAATTAAATTCAATGTTGGAGGACAAGCCATGTTAATACAGCAAAACACAAACCAAAATATTCTTAAAATTGGATAAACCTGCAACATTCCTTTTATATAGGGAATATTTCGCGTATGGCTTTTTTTATAAGAAAAATAAGCCATGCAAAATATGGCCGAAGAAGAAAATCCATGAGCTATCATTGTAATAACGGCCCTTATTAAACCTCAAGAGGTATCCATCAAAATTCCCGCAGAAACAATCCTTATATGCCCGACAGAAGAGTAAGCCACTAAAGATTTTACATCAACTTGTCGTAAACACATTAATGTAGCTAAAAAACCCCCCCATATTCTAATTCTTACAATTACTAAACAGTAAGAATCTATTATTAGGTTAAAACAAAAGTTCATTTGGATTAGTCCATATCCCCCTAGCTTTAATAAAATTCCAGCTAAAATCATGGACCCAGCGAGAGGAGCTTCAACATGGGCCTTAGGGAGTCAGAGGTGAACCCCATATATTGGTAGTTTTACCAAAAAGGCACCATAAATAAATAATAAAACGACCCCACCTAAATTCGGAGCTCTAACATGTAATCTATAAGAGTCTATTACACCTAAACTAGTACAGTGTCACAAAATTACCAAGAGTAGAGGCAACGAAGCCCCAACCGTGTAGAGTATTATATAAGTTCCTGCCTGTAGTCGTTCCGGTTGGTAACCCCAGCCAATGATCAATACTAAAGTAGGAATTAAAGAGATCTCAAAAAATACATAAAATATAATTAGGTTAGATGAAGAAAAAGCGAAAATAAGAACCAAACAAAGAAAACAAATGGCAAAGATATAGGATTGCGATTTTTTTTCCTCAGGAGTAGCTACTAGAGAGAGTAAGCATAATAAACAGCTCAAAAAAATCAGTAATCCAGAAACCCTTGAAAATAAAAATAAATTATCTAAACTGTGGAAAAAGGTGTGATTTATTATCCCCAGGCCTACTAAGGTCGCTAAACTGATTCCAAAGACAATGGAACCCCAACCTCTAAGTAAGAAAGTAGATCCAATAACAAAAGCAAGTTCAATCATATGAAGATGGAGAGATTAAACTCCCCGAACTCAAGTTAGCAGCCTAAGTTTCAAATCTCCAAAGAATTTTTGTTCGTAGTAGAGGTTTTGAAAACCTTTAAAGAGAAAAAATGTTTCTCAACAAAAAGGAATTACGTTTATTATTCTCCACCCGTAATATTATGTTTATCTTGGCTTGTTTGTTTGCTATTTTTCTATCTGTTATCTTAGTTATAGTCTATTTTATTACTAACTATTTAAGATATTTAGATTTCAGAGAAAAACTAACCCCTTTCGAGTGTGGATTTGATCCTTTAAGAAAAATGCGATCTCCATTTTCAACCCGTTTCTTCTTATTAGTTGTTCTATTTTTAATTTTTGATGTCGAAATTGCTCTCTTATTCCCCGTCTTAAGAATTTTTAGTGAAAATATTTCTATTCTAGTTGCTTCCGCGTTAATACTCTTTTTGTTAATTCTTCTTTTTGGAATATTCCACGAATGAAATGAAGGAGCTCTAGATTGATTTTCATCATAACCTT